CTTGCTATCATAAGAATTGCAAAGCCTTATAGAAATCCTACTATTCTTGCAGAATTTATCGCCGACCAATTAAAGAATAGAGTTTCATTTCGAAAAGCAATGAAAAAAGCAATTGAATTAACTGAACAAGCAAATACAAAAGGAATTCGAGTACAAATTGCAGGACGTATTGACGGAAAAGAAATTGCGCGGGTTGAATGGATCCGAGAAGGTAGAGTTCCCCTACAAACCATTCAAGCGAAAATCGATTATTGTTCCTATCCAGTTCGAACTATTTCTGGGATATTAGGCATTAAAATTTGGATATTTATTGATGGAGAATAAGAAACTTTGACTGTACCTTCCCTTCTAGTTGCTAATACTAAAAAACGAGAAAGCCATTTCTTCTTTTTCTGTTCAATCCAAAACCAAAAATTCGTAATTCTTCATAATTCTATCGGGTTTAATAAAAATTCAATTGAATGCTTGATATAATTGCTATGCTTAGTGTGTGACTCGTTGGTTTTTTCGGGTTAGTAAAAAAAAGCCACTGATAGTCGAAACTAATAACTCTAGAAAAATACCCAATTCATCACTTCGCATTATCTGGATCCAAAGAACCGGTCAAGATATGACAGATCAGTCATATCCTTGTAGCAACTGAAACCTTTTTGCCTAAATAAAAACAAAAAATCAGATTCTAAGTTGTGAATCAAAATAGAGAAAAGAAAATAAGGGTGTGGATAAATGGAAGGATGAGAGAAAGAAAGAAAACGACGATTGATGCTATCTAATTCCAATATGGAATATGTAAGGTCTATGAGCCGTCTCATAAAAAAGGCAATGTAAGAAAGCATTAATACAGATTCATCCATACTAAAATGAATCCGCCCAGAGAACAAAAAAATCAAGAGCTTCGAGTCAATAAAGACTGAGAAGATTGACTCACGCACAACTTTCATTGAGCTCCATTGCAGAATTCAGACCTAAACATTAAGTAAGAAGCGATGAGAACGACGGAACCTTTGGATCTCAAAAATTCGATTGAACACGAATTCTAATGATTCATTGATCTGGATGGCGGAACGGACCCGAGACCAATTCATCTATTCGAAAAAGTTAGAAATTATGGCTACAACCGAAATCGAAATTGAATTGAAAGAGTCAACATTCGCCCGCGAAAACTTTCTTTTCTTGGATTACTAAATTTGGGTCAATTAAAGATGCTAAGGCGGTTAAATTCAAGGAGAAAACAAAAGAAAGATTCATTTTAAGATTCTCAAAACCAATAAAATTATATATATATCTATATTTCATAGAAATAGTTCTTTTAGGTCTTTCACTATACGATAGAAAGAAGATACAAATTACTACCAGATTTGAGATCGATTCGCTGAACTCCATACTTCGATATATTACTTATACTTATGAAATCGATGGATATCGTATGAACTACAAGTCTATCTTAATTCAAATTCTATTCTATCTAAATTTCCTTAAACTAAATTTCCTTAAAATTCCCTATTTTTGAATCTTTTTATTCGCGAGGAGCCGGATGAGAAGAAACTCTCACGTCCGATTCTGGAGTAGAGATGGAATTCAAACCCAACCATCAACTATAACCCCAAAAGAACCAGATTCCGTAAACAACATAGAGGAAGAATGAAGGGAATTTCTTATCGAGGTAATTATATTTGTTTCGGTAAATATGCTCTTCAGGCACTTGAACCCGCTTGGATCACATCTAGACAAATAGAAGCAGGTCGACGGGCAATGACACGAAATGCACGCCGCGGTGGAAAGATATGGGTCCGTATATTTCCAGACAAACCGGTTACAGTCAGAGCCGCAGAAACACGTATGGGTTCGGGTAAAGGATCGCCTGAATATTGGGTAGCTGTTATTAAACCAGGTCGAATACTTTATGAAATCGGTGGCGTAACAGAAAATATAGCTAGAAGGGCTATTTCAATAGCAGCGTCCAAAATGCCTATACGAACTCAATTCATTCTTTCGGGATAAAATTTGAAAATGTAAAAGAAAAAGGCAAAAGCAAAAAAAATCGCTTTTGGGGATACAAACGAATCGCAGGTGCAGGTTTGGTTTTTTGGACAAACAATATTTCTTTTTTTCTTCGCCCTTTACTTTGCCTAAAAAAAATAATCAAAAAAATGATATGATTCAACCTCAGACCTATTTGAATGTAGCGGATAACAGCGGGGCTCGCAAATTGATGTGTATTCGAATCATAGGAGCTAGCAATCGTCGATATGCTCATATTGGTGACGTTATTGTTGCTGTGATCAAAGAAGCAGTTCCGCAAATGTCGCTAGAAAGATCAGAAGTGGTCAGAGCTGTAATTGTACGTACTTGTAAAGAACTCAAACGCGACGACGGTATGATAATACGATATGATGACAATGCCGCAGTTGTCATTGATCAAGAAGGCAATCCAAAAGGCACTCGAGTTTTTGGTGCGATTGCAGAGGAATTGAGACAGTTCAATTTTACCAAAATAGTTTCATTAGCTCCCGAAGTATTATAAAACGAGACCCTAATCTAGTTCCATGATAATATCATTCCAGAAAGAATATAGTTATGTTTAGAGTAGTTATTTGAAAGAAATCAATTAAGATTCAGTTAGTAGATTGTGTCTCACGCATATACCTTGAAAAATGCATAGTCATAACCAAAGAAAAAACAAGAAAAACATGTTGATTATATCCAAATTGGGAGGGACCAATACTTTAATTCATTATGGCTAAGGATACTATTGCTGACATACTAACCTCGATACGAAATGCTGAGATGAATACAAAAAGAGTGGTTCGAATAGCATTTACGAATCTCAGCGAAAGTCTTGTTAAAATACTTTTACGCGAGGGTTTTATCGAAAACGTGAGAAAACATCGAGAAAACAACAAATCTTTTTTGGTTTTAACCCTACGCTATAGAAGGAATCGGGACGAGCCTTATAGAAATCGAAAAGTTTTAAATTTAAAACGCATCAGTCGACCCGGTCTACGAATCTATTCTAACTATCAACGAATTCCTAGAATTTTAGGCGGGATGGGGATTGTAATTCTTTCTACTTCTCGAGGTCTAATGACAGACCGAGAGGCTCGATTAGAAAGAATTGGTGGAGAATGTTTGTGTTATATATGGTAATACTTCTAATATCCAAATGAAATTCGCAACTTTCTATTTGTGACAAAGTAAAGGGGACAGGTTGTCTAATATCGTATCTCATCTACGACCTCATCTTTGAAAACGACATCTATGGTTTTAGATCGTCCAGAATAAAGAAGTTGATCCAGAATAAAAGAGGTTTTCGTTTAACTGAAAAACAGAAATCGATTCCGGAAAGTTTAATTAAAGAATCCGTTCTCAACGACATCTTTGGGGTTCATTTAGATAATAATGATCTAATTCTCGGTTATATTTTGGGAAAGCTACCACTTAGGTTTATTATAATACAACGAGTCTTCAATTAGTCGAATTTTTGACTTTGCGAAAAATAAGAATCAAAAATTTCGGTATTTTTTTTTCAACTTCAACATTTTCAACATTCATTCAATATGATTCGAAATGCAAAATTTCAAGAAACTTATTTTCTTCCAAGACGTAGATTCAGAATTAAGGTGAAAAGTCGGCAAATATGAAAATAAGAGCCTCTGTTCGTAAAATTTGTGAAAAATGTCGATTAATACGCCGTCAGGGCCGAATTCGAGTAATTTGTTCCAACCCGAGGCATAAACAAAGACAAGGATAATCAACCTCGGGACAGGCCCGATATTCAAAAATGGATAGATCCATAGATCTCTGACTCATATTTATGAGATGCTAAAATATGGCAAAAGCGAGACTGAAATTGGTTTCACGTAGGACCCGACGTCTACGTAAGAGTACGCGTAGAATACCAAAAGGGGTTATTCATGTTCAAGCAGGTTTTAATAATACCATTGTGACTGTTACAGATGTACGAGGTCAAGTGGTTTCTTCGTCCTCTGCCGGTAATTGTGGGTTCCGGGGTACACGAAAAGCGTCGCCATTTGCTGCTGAAACCACAGCAGTAACCGCTATTAGTACAGTAGTGATGCAACGCGCAGAAGTCTTGATAAAAGGTGCCGGTCTCGGGAGAGACGCAGCATTACGAGCTATTAGCAAAAGTGGTATACGATTAACTTTTGTACGGGATGTAACTCCTTTGCCCCATAATGGCTGTAGACCTCCGAAAAAAAGACGTGTGTAAAAATCAAAATTGAAGAGATTTCAACAGCAAGAAAAACAAGAGAAATAAATGATTCAATGATCTGATCAAATAATATTATTATGGTTCGAGAGCAAGTAAGAATAGATACTCGGACACTCCAGTGGAAGTGTGTTGAATCAAGAGCAGACAGTAAACGTCTTTCTTATGGACGATTTATTCTATCTCCGCTTCTGAAAGGTCAAGCTGACACAATAGGCATTGCGATGCGACGAGCTTTGCTTGGAGAAATAGAAGGAACATGTATCACACGCGCAAAATCTGCGAAAATACCGCATGAATATTCTACCATAGGGGGTATTCAAGAATCAGTCCATGAAATTTTAATGAATTTGAAAGAAATTGTATTGAGAAGTAATCTATATGGAACGTGTGAGGCAGCCATTTGTGCCAGGGGCCCCGGATATATAACCGCCAAAGATATCATCGCACCGCCTTATGTAGAAATCATTGATAATACACAGCAGATAGCTAGCTTGACGGAACCAATTGAGTTGTGTATTCGATTACAAATCGAGAGGAATCGTGGATATCTTATAAAAACATCCAATAACGTCCAAGATGGAAGTTATCCTATAGATGCTATCTTCATGCCTGTTCGAAATGTGAATCATAGTATTCATTCTTATGGGACTGGAAATGAGAAACACGAGATCCTCTTTCTTGAAATATGGACAAATGGGAGTTTAACCCCTAAAGAAGCACTGCAGGAGGCCTCCCGAAATTTGATTGATTTATTTATTCCCTTTTT